ACCCCCCGAATCAGACAAAGAGGGGTAAGGTCCTATTGAGTTCTTACTCTTCGGGTAAGGCTTTGTTTGATCTATTCCATAACATAAAAAGTTGGAAATTCATCCAGTCAACACAATCATAATATTAGATTCATAGAAATGATAAAAGGATGCTTTGTTTCTGATGATGTTTTTGAAAAATGGAATCCCTTGATTGATTCATAGTATCTGTTCCGCCATAGTATGAGGGCCCCTTCCGAAACAAGAAGAAAGAAGGAATCAATTGATTTTTTGGATGACACAGGATTTCTACAGATGAGACATCCTGCAAACCATTTTTATACTAATTTAATTGAACCTTACTCTACTCTATTCTATAAAAATCAAATTTCATCAAGTAAAAAAGGACTCTTAATGTTCCGGTTGAAAGGGGAAAATCTTGGATTTTTGCACATATCCAAATCCTTATTTATTATCTCATCTTAAAATTTTATTTTTTTTTTTACTTGAAATTTTATAAGTTCGTTGAAGAAGTTCTATTTGTTTACTAAGCCATCCCCCTTTTTTGTTTGTCCGCCACTTCTTATGAATCTAAAGAAAGAGGTTCCGATAGACCTGGAAAAGAAAACAGTAATCTTTGACGAACAAGATCAAGAATCATTATTATTTCGACACAAGAAAAGGAATTTTCTTGTGTCGAAAATTAGGAAGACAAGTAATCCCTCCCAGAATCATTCTTTCATTTATCCCTTGCCGCGTATTCTCTTCCTACTTAATGTTATGATGCCGCCTATTGTCTATTAGAATTCGATTCTATTAGATAGAAAAAACTATTGATGCATTCCATGGCATTTACAATCTGGAAATAAGAAGCGTCACACCGCTCCAATTTGGATTGAAAAAAAAAAAAGGGGGGGGGTCAAGTAGTCTTCTTCGCAATATACATACTATTACTAGGAATGGGATACAAGCAATTCCCGGCATCTCGCAGAAAAGCAGTATAAACAAAGCAAGACAAGGGGCTTTCCATATTTTTTTGGATCATACATAATTGCATTGATCAACAATAATTCGGCCCTTTTTACCAACTTGACGAATCCGTGGATCTAGAAATTCATTTCGGACAATTGAACCTTCTCAAACTGTTTCTTTTTGAGAACCAAAAAGATTTGTGCTAGGATAACAGATGCCAAGAAGAACAACAAACCTTGGACACGTAATGGATCTTGAAGTACTATTTCTGCATCTCCCTGACCAAATCCACCCACATTGGGATTACTCGTTAATGGCTGATCAAGCTTGATGGATTCACCCTCTGAAACAAGAAGTTCTGGTCCTGGAGGTATAATATCAACCACTTGGTGTCCATCCGATGCATCGGCTATGCTTATTTCATATCCCCCTTTTTCTTTACGTACTATTCTGCTTACTATACCTGCTGCTGTAGCATTATAGACTGTATTGTTACTCTTGCTCCCGTCGGGATAAATCTGACCCCTTCCCCTGTTCCCGCCTACGTATATGGGATATTTTAAGAAGTGAACGTCTTTCTTAGTAGAAGGGTCCGGAGAAAGAATGGGAAAGATGATTTCACTATATTTCTGACCAGGAACAGGACCCACTACAAGAATATTTCTTTGAGTGGGGCGATAGCTCTGAAAAGACAGATTGCCCATCTTTTCTTTCAGCTCGGGAGAAATACGATCGGGGGGAGCTAATTCGAATCCCTCGGGTAAAATAAGGACAGCCCCCACATTCAAAGCCCCCTTTTTACCATTAGCAAGAACTTGTTTCAGTTGCATATCATAAGGGATTCTAACAACTGCTTCAAATACAGTATCAGGAAGCACAGCTTGTGGAACCTCAATATCCACGGGCTTATTAGCTAAATGGCAATTGGCACATACAATACGCCCGGTTGCTTCTCGTGGATTTTCATAACCCTGCTGCGCAAAAATAGGATATGCATTTGAAATAGATGTCCGAGTTATTACATATATCATGATCAATACGGAAATGAATCGAGTCATCTCTTTTTTTACCCAGGAAAAGGGATTTCTATTTTGCATGGTCCAATAATTGATCCCGGAAATTTCTACAATAAATTAGGTAGGTAGCTAGCATAGTTCCCTATCCATGATTCTGCCATTGTACTGGAATAATTGTACTGAAGTATAGTAGGAATCCCCTGGGCGGGTAGAAGTATAAAGAGTGAGTAAGCTTCAAAACGGTTTGTTTATGTACGAAGTAGCATCACGATTTGATTGATATCAGCGGATCAAATGAGTTCTTCATTCATTCATTGAATGATAAATCACTACAAGTGAGGGAGATACACGATTTAAATAATGGAAGATCCAATATTTCAAAATTGTATCTAGAATGACTGGAAAAGTGGAAACAAGACCAGATATAATTTGATCGTTATGAGCAAATCCAAAATCTTTGTAGACCGAACCAATCATTAGTTCCCACCCCCGGGGTGAGTGGAATCCGATACATAAATCAGTTAATAAAAGAATAGAAAAAGCCTTTATTGTGTCGCTTAAGTTATAGAGGAATTCCTGAACCCAAGAATTCAGAATGACAAGTTCTTCATTACCCAGAATAGAATAACCACTTAGAATAGCAAAACAGATTATATTTGTCGAGAAATCCAAAATGATATGGATATGATCTTCGTTGTGCATTTTGACCAATTGCATCGTCTCTTTGTGGATTCCTATACGAAGCTTTTGTATCTGTGTCTCCGGGTACTCTTTTATCATTTCATCCAACAGGAATAGTTGTTCTAATTCTATGAATCTTTCTAGAACGTTCTTTTCTTGAATATCATTCAAAAAAGTTTCGGATTGTCCGGTATTCCACCAATTAGTAACCCAAGGTTCCAGACTTTTAGTAAATGAGAGAGAGATCCCCCAGGGCAAAAAGACTATAGATGCAAGATACGGGAGGGGAGTCAATGCTTTCTTTTTTGACACTTTTCATCTGTGAATTGTTAATGAACCCGCTTCATTCGCCGACTCTATCTGATCCGATATTTCTATGAAGCACGAGTTCTATAACAAGGTATGGAACCTATGGATCTATTCCTTTTTTTTTTTTGAATTGTTTAGTCCTTGGATCTAGAAAGAATATAGAAATAGAAATAGAATAAGGGCCCGTTTCGAATGAAGAAATAATCAAATACTTTTCCCAGATATCTCAGTTGGTCAAATTCGAACCAATTCTATCTTCATTTGTTCTTTCGATGAATGCCCAAAAGAACCGCTTGAAATAATGAATATTATTTTGATTTCGAGACGAAAGAACTCCCCTCAATTATTTTTTCGAAATTTTCACTGGCTACCCACGACCCAGGAATAATTGAGGGGATATTTCTGAAAAATATTAATGATGAAATCCGAAATAGGTGACAAAACGAGAGAGAAATTGGATAGTTATGAGAGATCTAAACGTTTGGTTATCCAGGAGCTAAAGAAAGGATCAAAAAAGAAACATCGATTGACAAAAGAAAGATAATTAACGAGATATGATACATCTGTATCTAATGTATTAATCCAAAGTATTGGCCCTAAAAAGAGAAATTATGTATTCCGAAATGCTCTGATATGTGTGATGAATACATACTTATTAGACTTGTTACTAGTAGAATTGAGTTCTATATGCAGAAAAAGGAGTTTTGGTCGATCAAAATTGCTTCTTATTATGGTTGTTCCGTATACGCCCGCCTGCTTTATTCTATGGGCCACAGAAGGATTACCAACGGAACGGGGGAAATAGAATCTAACATGTTTTGCTCGAATGAACGTTCCGAAGAAGCTTCAGTTATATTTAAAAGGGGGTTCCTGGGTCCCTTCCCTCATGCTGAGAAAGCATTCATTCCCTTCATTTCAAAATACTTCAATTGGTACGCGCAAGAAATAGGCCAATTCAGCAGCTTTTTGTTCAATTTCTCGTGGAGTCAAATTTTCGTCAGTACGGGTCAAGGGAATGGCGCCCTGGCCTCTGATTTCCATATAAAGGACACGCCGAGGATAAAGACCCTCTTTAACTTCCATTCTGATCGATTGAATCTCTCTCATAAGGAATCGAAGGAAGATGCGACGATTTATTCCAGGAAATCCCCAACGAAAAATACACACTATTCCTTCTTTTCTATCGAATCGATCATAACCGCTACCTACATTCCACGAAATTGTGCACCACAAATAGGAACTAATGAACAGACCTGCGATCCCATAGAAAGACATCACGATTCCTTGGGGAAAAAAAATGATTTGCTGAGACGGGAATAAAGATATCAGATTCCTACCAAGATAACTGGAAGTTCCAACCAATAAGAATCCTAGTGAACCTAAAAAAAGGATACAGGCCCAGCAGAAATTACTTGTTTTTCGAGACCCCGTTATAAGTTCTATCCATATACGTTCTGATCGATAGTTCATACTAGATCCAGTTGCATCCTATTGGAATTGAGAGAAGAGAATAAGCCAAATGAATTTGATTTTACTTTTTTTATTTTGCTCCCGAAGTAACTCTCATCAACTAGCACTATTATGACGCGAACTATTAGGAGTAATTCATCGAATTGGTTAGATATAAAATAATAACATCCCCTTCGTATAATACCACCACTATGTATATCTACATAATATAGATACGTTAACTTTCTATTTCAGATATCCGCTCTGATCCATTTTAAAACAGCTATCCCCCCATATACATGCATTTATCCATATATAATGTATCCGCATGTATAATCACTTTTTTATTTGTGCCCGGAGGGAGCCACATGTCGTATCATATTCCACTAAATGGATATCCCTATTATGATCCAAGTCCAAGTGTTGAAATAAATTGATGAAATTTTGTCCTATCAGGTCTAAACAATCTTGTTTTTTTGAACATGAAGAGATAAAGAAGCCATTGCAATTGCTGGAAACACTAAGCCCACTAAAGGCACAAAAATAGAGGGTAAATTGAAATCTGTCATAGAAGGGGTGCCTCGATTTAATATTTGTACCTGTTATAAAGATATCTTATCTTATGATAAGTATATCTATTATAAGTATTATTAAGTATATAATAAGTGCAAGGAATGTAGAGCTAAATAAGTGTATCTATTCACCTTTCTACAAGAAATAGATGGATGATAATCCGCTTTATTATTCTTGTTCTACCGCCCTTATCTTCTAATAAAGAGTTTCTTACGAGTTTCCTAAGGATTTGTTAGAATCCGATCCAACAGGAATTCATAGTCAAAAGTGTAGGTCCTCGGGAGATATAAAAATATGCAACACTTCCCTTATAGATTTGAATTATTCTATATATATTAATACGATATATATTAATATGAAAGAAGGGAACATGAAATTCTTTTTCTTTTTTTTCCCAATTCCATTCCGCGGAAGGAAGAATTCACTCTTTTCCTCCTGATAGGGGGTTCCTGATTACTAATCATGAATAGGGGTAGGATAAAAAATCTGCATCAAAAAAAGTAATTATCCGAAACTTCCTATAGAACTTATGTTACCAAAGAAAACTCCACTCTTCTTATTTTGACTTTGATTCCGATGAACTAAAGTTCGCTACAAATAACTGAGCCTAGCGCTCTACTTGAATTTTGATTCAAGGGAAAGAAACCGTGTAGCTGAAATAATTCACTCAGAACACCCTTTAAAGGATTACGTGGTACGATTGGATCAAATAAGCCCTTATGGAATAAATACTCAGCTGCTTGTGAACCGTCAGGTACTGTCTTATTCAATGTTTGTTCAATTACTCTTTTCCCCGCAAATGCAATGTAGGCATTGGGTTCAGCAATAATAATATCTCCCAACATACCAAAACTGGCCGTTACTCCGCCGGTTGTAGGAGATGTAAGGATTGATACATAGAATAACTTTTTATTGAATTGATAATCATATAAAGCGGAAGATATTTTAGCCATTTGCATCAAACTCAAACTTCCTTCTTGCATGCGTGCTCCTCCAGAAGCACACACCATAATAACAGGTAGAGATCTATTAGCAGCATATTCGATCAACCGGGTGATTTTCTCGCCTACTACGGATCCCATACTACCCCCCATGAACTGAAAATCCATAACCCCAATGGCTATGGGAATCCCATTTAGTTGACCTATGCCTGTTTGAACAGCCTCAGTTAAACCTGTCTTTCTTTGATACGAATTGATACGATCTCTATAAGGTTCCTCTTCCGAGTGAAATTCAATGGGGTCAATAGAGACCATGTCTTCGTCCATAGGATCCCAAGTGCCCGAATCAACCGAAAGTTCGATTCTATCTGAACTACCCATTTTCAAATGATATCCACATTGTTCACAAATATTCATTTTTGACCTAAAAAATTTCTTATAATTTAATCCATAACAATTTTCGCATTGAACCCATAAATGTCTGTATTTTTTATTTCCATCAAAATCATTAGATCTTCCTCTTATATTGAAATCGCTGCCATTACCGCCAGTTCTTATACTAGAACTCCCCCTGTCACTATCACTTACACTTTCACCACTACAAATGTAACTATAAATATAACTGTAAATGTGATTGTCGCTACCACTCGAAATGTACTTATCAATACTGATTTCAGAACGAAGATAACTATCAATGCAACTATTTATGTGATTATTCCAACTATACGTAGTATCATACATATAATGATCATAGTAGCGATTGTCACTCTTAGACCCGCTATTCAGATAACTAGAAAAAGCAGTTTCTAGTTCACTCAGAAAAGAACTATCATTGTCAATCTCAAAAACCCGATTTTCAATATCAAAATATATGGAATAACCGTTACCATTACTATCCCTAACTAAAAAAGTGTCATCAGAGATGAAACTCCAAATGTCCCTGACACCGAAAAAATGATCAACATTACTGCAACTATTACTTTCGCGCCAACCATGATTATGATTGTTTTTATTCGTATCATTTAGAATGGGATCTTCACTTCCACTGGTATTTCCAACAGGACGACCAAGACTGTCCATTGATTTACCTAGCCTACACCTGTGTTCTAACTCCTCGTTAGACAACATTGAATTGAACCACCATTTTCCCATAGATCCTTCCTGCCCCCTATTTGAAAATACAATAAATGAATAGTCATTCGACGAAAAATCATTTTACTATTTCATTTCCTATCGGAATACGCATATAGATCCAATCACTAGGATTATTAACTAATAACGAGTAACTATTGAACGAAAGAGACGATTTTGTGGGAATCGGGAGTATCAATTCACTATATATGAATATGATGGAACCTTTTCTTCAATTATTATAAATAGAAGATAGGTTTCTTCCATGTTGTGTACAAACTCTCATCGAAAGGATAAATATTTGTTCCCTCCTAGGAAGGATTCATTTTCGTATAATCTCGTATAATAATAAGTTTCTAATGCAACACGGAATGAAAAGGACAATATACAGGATGAGTAGAAGAAGTTGTGACCCTTGGCTCGATCTATGGTCCGAAACAACGGGATAG